ATTGAGTACATCCTATACATGTATCATAAATCTTTACTGAATGTGACATTGGATCTATACATTTTTTAACGTCAGAAATTTTCAGTTTAGTCAACTAACTTATAAACGAATCCTATAGTTAGATTCTAGACGAATCAATGAGTGATCAGAATCAATTTACTTCCGAATTGATTTATGAGGGAGGTCAAAAATACTTTGATTTCTTATTTTTTTGCAACCACGATCATACCTTGCCCATACCAAACTCGCAAATTTAAATTTATTTATTAATATTCAAATTTTCACCTATATGATGAATACTATTTATTCAACAAATTTGATTGGTTAATACGAGTTGATTTTCTGTTACGATAAATTGATGAAACAATAGCAGGTCCAATAGCTGCTTCAGCGGCTGCAATAGTTATAACAAAAATTGCGAAAATATCTCCTCTTAATTGACGATTATCAAAAATATCAGAAAATGTTACAAAATTGATATTAACGGAATTTAATATAAGTTCAAGACACATAAGGGCTCTAACTATATTTCGACTTGTGATCAATCCATAGATACCAATAGAAAATAAATAGGCACTCAAAACAAGTATATGTTCTAGCATCATTAACCAACTCCTTATGAATTTTAATTGATTTTAATCTGAACAATAATTCAATCCATTTGATTTTAACAAATAACAAATATGGAACAATGGAATAGATTGGTAATAAAAGTAAAGTTTTTCGATTCTACATTAGACAAAAATTCAAATTAACTCCCATTAACAAATTCGAACATCCTTTTGCGTCGATTCTAGTTGAATTAACTGTTTTAAAGATTTCTTATTGACGAGCTATAGCAATAGCACCTATTAAGGCAACTAAAAGAATTATTGAAACGAGTTCAAACGGAAGAAAAAAATCTGTTGCTAAATGAATTCCAATTTTTTGACTATTACTTATCAAATCTTGTTCTAGAATCTGATTTGATTTTGTAGTCCAAGTGATCCCATACCAGGACGTATCGGGAATAGTAGTAATTAGTGAAATAAAAAGACTTATACAAACCATTGAAGTAACTCCATCCCCAACAGTCCAAAGATGAAAATCTTTGTAATATTCTGAACCATTCATAAACATCACAGCAAAAATGATTAAAACATTTATAGCTCCTACATAAATAAGGAGTTGCGCGGCAGCTACAAAATATGAGTTCGATAGAATATAGAATAAGGATATACAAAAAAGAACCAATCCCAATGAAAAGGCTGAATAAATTGGATTCGGAAGTAATACTACTGCCAAACTTCCTAATATAAGACCCGATCCCAGAAAGACTAAAAGAAAATCATGTATTGGTCCAGGTAAATCCATTTGATTTTATAAAAAAAATAGAAAAATTTCATGCCTTTTTTGACTTGACCAGGAAAAAAGAAGTTATCCTATTTTTTAGGATACTTCTTAATTGAATTAAATTTGAATCGGGGTGATTCGGATCGCTGTAAATAAAGTATTGGACTACTCTTATCCTCGAAAGCAGAGGTTGAAACTTTCTATTTTCATATTTTCAAATCACTATTCGAATAGAAATCAATTTTTAATTAAAATGAAGCCATGATTCTCACCAACCGTTCTTTTGTATTGACCAAGCCCTGCCCTTTCGATCCAAAAGTATTTTGATTTTGAATTTGTAAATGTTTTGTGAATTGTGAATCGAGGGTTTTATACATTTTTATACATTTTTTATTTGAGGTAAATTCAAAGAAATTGTTCGAATTGTGTAATCTTCAATTATTGATGCCGGTAAGCGACCTAAAGCAATTTGATTATAATTCAATTCGTGACGATCATAGGTAGAAAGTTCATATTCTTCAGTCATTGATAAACAATTTGTTGGACAATACTCGACGCAATTACCACAAAATATACAGATTCCAAAATCAATACTGTAATTAAGTAATTGTTTCTTTCGAATATCGGTTTGCAATTTCCAATCTACAACGGGTAGATCTATAGGACATACACGAACACATACTTCACAAGCAATGCATTTATCAAATTCAAAGTGGATTCTACCCCGGAAACGTTCTGATGTGATCAATTTTTCGTAGGGATATTGAATAGTTATGGGTAAACGATTTGCGTGGCACAAGGTAATCATGAAACCTTGACCAATGGACCTGGCAGCTCGTATTGTTTGTTGACCAGAGTTCAACAGCTGAGTTAGCATAGCGAACATATTTGAATATATATAAATAATTTTACTTGTTTCTTTTTCTTGTTTGAGATCAGTTGTAAAGAATAGAATATTCCTTTACAGTGAAAGAAGTTGGGACGAAGTTGTTAATAATAAATTGCCTAGAGAAATAGGTAAAAGAAATTTCCAACCAAGATTTAATAGTTGGTCCATTCTCAGTCTCGGTAAAGTCCATCTTGTTGCAATAGAAATGAACAAGAACAAATAAGTTTTAGCTAATGTAATAAAGATACCAATTATTATTCCAAAAACTTTACTTCTTTT